TGCAGCCATTATGTGGCATAGGGGTTACATCCCGTATAAAAGTTAATAGGATCCCACTCCTACGAATAGCTCGTAATGCTGCGTCTCTTCCTAGACCGGGACCCTTTATCATGACTTCTGCTCGTTGCATCCCTTGATCGACGACTGTACGAATAGCATTTGTTGCTGCAGTTTGAGCAGCAAAGGGTGTCCCTCTTCTTGTACCCTTGAATCCACAAGTACCGGCCGAGGACCAGGAAACCACCCGGCCTCGTACATCTGTAATCGTGACAATGGTATTATTGAAACTTGCTTGAACATGAATAACTCCTTTTGGTATTCTACGTGCACTCTTACGTGAACCAACCCGTACATTCCTACGTGAACCAGCTCTCGGTATAGCTTTTGCCATATTGTATCATCTCATAAATATGAGTCAGAAATCTATGGATATATCCATTTCATGCCAAAAAAGATTCTTTATTTGTACATTGAGCCCTTATAGTATAGTGATACTATAGTACTATAGTGATAGTGAGTCTGATTATCCTTGTCTTTGTTTATGTCTCGGGTTGGAACAAATTACTATAATGCGTCCCCGCCTGCGGATTAGTCGACATTTTTCACAAATTTTACGAACTGAAGCTCTTATTTTCATATTTGTTATTCCTTATCTTAATTCTGAATCTATTTCATTGGCAGAAAATAAGTTTCTTGAAATTTTTTATCTTGACTCGTATTGAATAAAAACCACCTAATCTTTCGAATCCTTGTTTCGTAGTCGATAAATTATACGTCCTCTGGTTGAATCATAACGACTTACTTCAATTTTTACTTTATCTCCCGGCAGTATCCGTATAAAACTACGTCGGATCTTTCCTGAAACATAACCTAGAATCAGATCTTGATTATCTAAGCGAACCCGGAACATGCCGTTGGGAAGCGATTCAGTAATTAAACCTTCATGGATCCATTTTTGTTCTTTCATTTCAGACCAAGCCTCCTTGAAGTCTCAACTAATGGAGGAGAAATGGCATTAGATAACTCATACCCTTGCTTTTTTTTTTTACAAACAGGAAGAAATTTTGGATCACATTTCGATATTAAAAGGATTACCATATATAACATAAAATTTCTCCGCCGATTCCTTCTAGTCGAGCCTCTCGGTCTGTCATTATACCTCTCGAGGTAGAAAGAATTACAATCCCCATCCCACCTAAAATTCTAGGAATTCGTTGAGAGTTAGAATAGATTCGTAGACCGGGTCGACTGATCCGTTTTAAATTTAAAAAGTTTCTATACGGGTTTTTCCTATTCCTTCGATGTCGTAGGGTTAAAACCCAAAAATCTTTGTTTTTTTCTCGGTGTTTTCTGACGTTTTCGATAAAACCTTCTCGGAAAAGTATTTTAACAATATTTTCGGTAATATTAGTCGATGGTATACGAACAACTCGTTTTCTATGCATACCAGCATTTCGTATAGAGGTTATTATCTCAGCAATAGTGTCTCTACCCATGATAAACTAAATTTATTGGTGCCTCAAAATTGGATATAATCAACATGTTTTTATTGTTTTTATTAGTTTATGAATATGAATTTTTCAAGATATATGCGTGAGACACAATCTACTAATTAATCTAATTCTTAATCGATTTATTTTAAATACCTCAAGGACATTACGATTTCATTTTAGAATACCTCAGTAGCTTATAATACCTCGGGAGCTAATGAAACTATTTTAGTAAAATTTAATTGTCTCAATTCCCGCGGGATTGCACCAAAAATGCGAGTTCCTTTTGGATTTCCTTCTTGATCAATCACAACTGCAGCATTGTCATCATATCGTATTATCATGCCGCTGTCACGTTTAAGTTCTTTACAGGTACGAACAATGACAGCCCTGACTACTTCAGATTTTTCTAGGGGCATGTTTGGTACTGCTTCTTTGATCACAGCAACAATAACGTCACCAATATGAGCATATCGGCGATTACTAGCCCCTAGAATGCGAATACACATCAATTCTCTAGCCCCGCTGTTATCCGCTACATTTAAATGGGTCTGAGGTTGAATCATATTTTTAGTATATTCTTTCAATACAAAGGACGAAGAAAATAAAAGAAATATTTTTTGGCTAAAAAAGAAACCTGCGGTTTTATTTCATCCCAAGACCCAGTTCTGACGGTTCAACACTTTTATCCTGAAATAATAAATTGAGTTCGTATAGGCATTTTGGATGCTGCTATTAAAATAGCCCGCCTAGCTATATTTTCGGTTACTCCACCTATTTCATATAGTATTCGTCCCGGCTTAACAACAGCTACCCAATATTCAGGGGATCCTTTCCCCGAACCCATACGTGTTTCAGCCGGTCTTACTGTAACTGGTTTATCGGGAAATATACGCACCCATATTTTTCCGCCACGGCGTGCATTTCGTGTCATTGCTCGTCGACCTGCTTCGATTTGTCTAGATGTGATCCAAGCGGGTTCAAGTGCTTGAAGCGCATATTTACCGAAACAAATATAATTACCTCGATAAGATATTCCCTTCATTCTTCCTCTATGTTGTTTACGGAATCTAGTTCTTTTGGGGTTATAGTTGATGGTTGGTTCCGAATTCCATCTCTACTACAGAACTGGACGTGAGAGTTTCTTCTCATCCGGCTCCTCGCGAATAAAATAAAAAGTATTCAAAATTTAATTTCAATTCATTTGAATAGATATTAAAACGTTTTTAAAATTTTTTTTATAAAAACGTTCTAATAAATCTTTATTTTCTTTTGTCCTTATATCCAAGTTTACTAATCAAAAAAAGAGAGAAAGTTTTCACGGGCGAATATTTACTCTTGCAATCTTCATTTCAGTCGTAGCACTTGTTCGTGACTTTTTATAATATTATAATAGATGAATTTATTTCCGGTTTATTTCGCCATCCCAACTAGTGAATCAGCAAGATTCAGTTGTTTAATAAAATCTTTTGTATTCACAGGTTTCATCGTTCCCACCGCTTCGTACTTAATGTTTAGGTCAGAATTATACAACGGAGCTCACAATCGAATTTATTCTTGAGTCAACCTTCTTAGTCTTTATTGGCTCGAAGCTCTTGATTTTTTCTATTACTTTTCTATTACGTGGATTTATTTAATATTTCATTATGGATAAATCAATTAGAATTGATGCTTTATTACACTGTCTTTTATGAGATGCCTCGCAGACCTTACATATTGGAATTCTATATCATAGGTATTTTTTTATCTCTTTCTCTCATCCTTCCACCCGCACCCTATATCTATTCTTTATTTTGCTTTAAACTTAGAATGAAAGTTTATTCAAAAAAATTTCAGTTGTTACAAAGATATGACCGATTTAGTATATCTTGACTGGTTCTTTTAGATTCAGATAATACGAAGTGATGAGTTGGTTTTCAGACAGACTACCGGGCTGGTCTTTTTTAACCCTAACCCTAACAAAAACCAACGAGTCACACACTAAGCATAGCAATTATATCAAAAGGTCAATCAAATTTTTATTTTACCCTATAGAATTAAGAATTAGTTTGAGTGGTTAGAAAACGAATGAACGAGTTTACCATTATTTTGTTCTATCAATAGATAGAAGGGAAAAACAATTAACGTTTTTTTATTCCCCTTCCTTGTCTATAAAAATCCAAATTTTAATGCCTAATACCCCATAGATAGTCCGAACTGTATAGGAACAATAATTAATTTGAGCTCGAATGGTTTGTAGGGGAACCCTACCCTCTCTGATCCATTCGACACGTGCAATTTCTTTTCCGTCGATACGCCCTGAAATTTGTACTTGAATTCCTTTTGTATCTGCTTGTTCAGTTAATTCAACAGCCTTTTTCATTGCTTTTCGAAATGAAACTCTATTTTTTAATTGTCCGGCTATAAATTCTGCAAGAATATTAGGGTTTCTATAAGGCTTTGTAATTCTTGTGATAGCAATGTTAAGTTTTCGCTTCACATAATGAAATTCTTTTTCTAGATTCATCTGTAATTCCTCGATTCCTCGTGGTCTACTTTCGATTAATAACTTTGGGAATCCCATAAAGATTACGACTTGGATCAAGTCAATTCTTTTTTGAATCTCTATGCGTGCAATCCCGTCGGCACCGGAGGATAGTTTCATATTCTTTTGTACATAATTTTTGATAAAATTTCTTATTTTTTGATCTTCTTGTATACCCTCAGAATAATTTTTGGGTTGTGCAAACCAAAGGGAATAATGACTCTGAGTTGTACCAAGTCTAAAACCAAGTGGATTTATTTTTTGTCCCATACTACCTCACCACTATACACATCAGGATATACCATAGTTGTCTTTTTCCATCTAGGATTTTTAAAAGAATAAATTTCTTCATATTTATATTCATCTAAAGATATATCTTTCACTACAATGGTTATATGACAGGTAGTTCTTTTTATCGCATAACTACGCCCGCGAGCTCGAGGTTTTAATTTCTTCGTGGTAGTGCCCTCATTAACCTCAGCTTTACTAATTACTAAATTAGCCTCGCCGGAACCCATGTTGTAAGCTGCGTTTGCTGCAGCAGAATAAACCAATTTAAAAATAGGATAACATGCTCTATAGGGCATGAGCTCGAGTATCATAAGTGTTTCTTCATAAGAACGTCCGCGAATTTGATCAATTACTTTTCTTGCTTTGTCAGCAGATAGAGATATATGTCGGCCTAAAGCGTATACTTCCGTTTTTTGCTTTTTCTTTCTTAGCATAAACATAAAGGTTTTTCTCCTACTAATGAATCATAAAGTACCTATCTATGTGTTTTTAAAAATAAGATTAACGACGAGATCTGTTATCACTTTTTGCATGTCCCCGGAAATTAAAAGTAGGTACAAATTCTCCTAATTTATGACCTACCATACGATCTGTTATATAAATAGGCAAATGTTCCTTGCCATTATGAACGGCAATCGTATGGCCGATCATTGTGGGTATAATGGTAGATGCACGGGACCACGTTACTATTATTT